ATTATCAGATTCATTCAAGAAGATTCAAACGTGTGATAATTTATAATGATAACGATAATGATCAGAGTACCAATTCTATTTCTAGTATTTATAATAGTTCTAGTATTAGTAACAATGATAAAAATGATGATCAAATGGAAGAGGGAGAAGTTACTTTGATACGTTACTCACAACAATCGGATTTTCGTCGCAATCTAATCAAAGGATCCATGCGCGCTAAAAGACGTAAAACAGTTATTTGGGACCTATTTCAAGTAAATGTACATTCCCCGCTTTTTTTGGATCGTCTAGACAAAACTTCTTTTTTTTCCTCTTTTGATATAAACGAAATAAAGAATCTAATTTTTAGGAATTGGATGGACAGAAAACAAGAATCAGAATTCACAATTTCCTATTTTGAAAATGAAGATACAAAAGAAGAAAAGGATAAAGAGGAAAAAAACTATAAAAATGAACAGATAGAAATATCAGAAGCTTGGGATACCTTTATATTTACTCAAGTAATAAGAGGTTTGATGTTAGTAACCCAATCTTTTCTTAGAAAATACATTATATTGCCTTCATTAATAATAACCAAAAATATTTTCCGTATGTTATTATTCCAAATTCCCGAGTGGGACGAGGATTTTAAGGAATGGAATAGAGAAATGCATATTAAATGTACCTATAATGGTGTTCAATTATCAGAAACAGAATTTCCCCAAGATTGGTTAATAAACGGTATTCAGATAAAGATTCTATATCCTTTCTGTCTAAAACCTTGGAGAAAATCTAAGGCACGATCTCATCATATAAATATAATGAAAAAAAAAGAGAAAAAAACAAATTTTTGTTTTTTAACAGTCTGGGGAATGGAAGCGGAACTTCCCTTTGGTTTTCCCCGTAAACGACCTTTTTTTTTTGAACCTATTTATAAAGAACTCCAAAAAATAAAAAAAAAGGCAAAAAAAAGATTTTTACAAGTTCTAAAATCTTTCAATAAAAAAATAAAATCCTTTTTAAAAGTTATAAAAGAAAAAACAAAAGGAGTCATAAAAAGAGTTCGAGTTATCAACCTAATAATGAAAAAAATGGAGAAAGTAAATCCAAATTTTTTATTTGAATTGAGGATAAAAAAAGTATATGAACCGAATGAAAACAAAAAAGATTTCAAAAGAAATAATAAGATTCTTCGAGAATCGTTCGTTATAAATCGAACAATAGATTGGTTAAATTATTCACTAATAGAAAGAAGAATTAAAGATCTTTCTGATAAAACAATCAAAATCAAGAATCAAATTGAACGAACCGCAAAAGACAAGAAAAAAAAAGAAATAGTTATAATTTATGATAATAAAAGATCGGGATCACAGAAACATTTTTGGAAAACATTAAAAAAGAAGAATATCCGATTAATGCGTAAATCACACTACTTTATTAAATCATTCATTGAAAAAATATACATAGATATTTTGCTATGTACCATTACCATTTCTAAGATAAATACACAACTTTTCTTTGAATCAACAAAAAAGATCTTTAATAAACCCATTTACAACAATGAAATAAATAAAGAACAAGAAGGAATTGATGAAACAAATCAAAATACAATGAATTTTATTTTGACTATAAACAAATTGTTTTCAAATACTGATAATACTAAGAATAGCAACCAAAATTCCAATACTTATTGGAACTTATCTTCCCTGTCCCAAGCATATGTTTTTTACAGAATATCACAAAATCAATTACTTAATAAGTCTCAATTGAGACCTGTACTTCAATATCAAGGGAGCTATCCTTTTTTTAAGGATAATTTAAAAAACTATTTTATGATCCACGGAATATTGAATTCTAAATCAAGACATAAAAAAATTCATACATATGTAATGAACGAATGGAAAAATTGGTTAAAAGTTTCTTATCAATACGATTTATCTCAAAAAAAAAGGTCTCAATTAGTACCTAAAGAATACCGAAATAGAATAAATAAACATTGTATGATTAAAAACAAGGAATCAAACCAATTGGATTTATATAAAAAATATCAATTCATTTATTCCATGAAAAAAAATGACTATGCGGTAAATTCATTTATGAGTCAAAAAAACAAATGGAAAAAACATTACAGATATGATCTTTTATCTTATAACTACATAAGCCTCCCTAATTTATACACTTCTGAATCAACATTAGAAAGAAACGGGGACCAAGAAATTCCATATCATTTCAATACATTGAAACCTGAATTATTTTATGTATTAGTAAGTATACCGAGTAATGATTATCTAGAAAAAGGATATCTTATTGATAGAAATAGAAATAGTTTGGATAGAAAATATTTTGATTGTAGAATTCTTCATCTTTGTTTTCTAAAGAATATTGAGATCTGGGCCAATGCACATATTGGCATCAAGATTCATAAAAATACTCAGACTGAAATTAATAATTTAAAAAAAATGAAAAAAAAAGATCTTTTTTTTTCATTCCCATGCAATCAAAAAAGGTTCTATCATACGGCATCAAATCATGATACTATATCCACTCTAGAAACTTGGTTCTTCCCAGAATTTGTGCTACTTTTTGATGTATATAAAATTCAACCTTGGATCATCCCAATCAAATCACTCCTTTTTCATTTTTCTATAAATGAAACAAGTAAAAACATTAACGTAAATCCAAAGAAATCATATAAAAAGAAAAAAGATCTTGAATTAGGAAATTCCAAGGTTGAAGAAGATTACGCAAGATTCAAACTAAAAAAGGATATAAAACAATATAAGAGTAAGAATGAAACGGAACTGGATTTTTTTTTGAAAAAATATTTCCTTTTTCAACTAAGATGGGCTGATCCCTTGAATAATAAAATAATGAAAAATATCAGGGTATATTGTCTCCTACTTAGACTGATAAATCCAAAGGATATTGCTATATCTTCGATTCAAAGAGGTGAAATAAATCTAGATGAAATGCTGATTCAAAAGGACCTAGTTCTTGCAGAATTGATAAGAAAGGGAATATTTATTATTGAACCAATTTGTCTATCTATACGAAGGAACGGAAAATCTATTATATATCAAACTATGGATATTTCATTGGTTGATAATAAGAAACACCAAACAAATACAAAATACACAAAAAAAAGATATATTGATAAAAAGGAGGTTGAAAAATTCATTGCACGACACAGCAACATATTTTTGAGTGGAGACAAAAATCATTATGATTTACTTATTCCTGAAAATATTCTATCTCCCAGACGTCGTAGAGAATTTCGAATTCGAATTTGTTTCAATTTGCCAAATTTTAATGTTGTGGATATAAATCCAAGATTTTGCAACGAAAACAAAATAAGAAAATGTGGGAAGTTTTTCAATGAGAACAAACATATTAATACAGATAGAAAAAATCTCATTAAATTCAAATTGTTTCTTTGGCCCAATTATCGATTAGAAGATGTAGCTTGTATGAATCGCTCTTGGTTTGATACCAATAATGGCAGTCGTTTTAGTATGTCAAGAATACATATGTATTCACAATTCAGAATGAATTCAATTCCAATGAAAAATGAAAAAAAAATTTATAGTGGATTAATTTATTAGGTAGATAAAAGCCGAAACATATACACTGTGTAATATTCTAATACATGATGCTAATTTCATAGTGTATCAATTTTCACTAGGAAGAGCGGAATCCTTTTAAGTAAAAATAAATTGTTCTAGTTCCTGAATACATATATGTTTTGTATATTTGGATCAAATATACAAAACATAAACCACATAAATAAAAAACAAAGTAGTATATGAATAAAATACAATTTTGATGTATACTAGATAAAAATAACTGGTCTAAGAAATATTATTATTTTTCCCGATCGGTAAAATTCACAGAAAAGAAAAATAGAAACTTTAATTTATGGTCAAAAAATCATTGATCTCAGTTATTACACAAGAAGAAAAAGAAGAAAATAGTGGGTCTGTTGAATTTCAAGTATCCCATTTCACCAATAAGATACGGAGACTTACTTCACATTTACAATTGCACAAAAGAGATTTTTTATCGCAAAGGGGTCTACGAATAATTCTGGGAAAACGTCAACGATTATTGACTTATTTGTCAAAGAAAAATAAAATGCGTTATAAGAAATTAATAGATCAGTTAGATATTCGGGAACCAAAAACTCGTTAATTAAATTTGAATTTCTTCTTTGAGTTTCTTATTATTATCCTTGTTCCTTTTGATTTTTTAATTCTTTTTTCCTTAGTTCAGTTATTATTATTTTCTTTCCTTTTTTTTAGTTTTGAGAAAGAAGAAAAGGAACAAGACAAATAGAATGCAATATCAATATGATAATATAATATAATAAAAAAAAAAATAAAAAAAGAAAAAAGAATAAAACGGGAATATTAAGAAAATCTTTCTTTCTTGATACATATGCATATGGAAATTCTTATCATGATTCATTAACTAATGTCTAAATCTTTCTATTTATGAATATAACCAGTATTTTATTGAAGGCTTAAGTTATTGCTGAACAAAAAGAATTTTTGATTCTATTCATTAGAATATTATTATTCTAAGGGATGAGATCCATTCGGAAGTGCTTTTTCTTATTCTAACAGACAGAATTTTATTGGTCGAATTGAGGACTCTCCAACATCCAGTTTATCTTTACATTGTATTTACCTAGGGTCCAAGGAGAGCAAGAATACTAAACTAGTCCTTACCTTACATTTCTTTGTGGCCATAAAGGAGCCGTATGAAGCTTAGGTTTCATGTACGGTTTTGGAATACGATGGGAGCAGTGATGTTATCATCGACTAGAATTATCTAACAGTTCAAGTACAGTTGATAGAATTGAGGCACAGTCCAAATATGGTTTTGGGGGATGGAATCTGTGGCGTCAGCCCATAGGATTTCTAGTTTTTCTAATATCTTCTCTAGCATAATGTGAAAGATTACCTTTTGATTTACCAGAAGCAGAGGAGGAATTAGTAGCAGGTTATCAAACCGAATATTCAGGTATAAAATACGGATTCTTTTATCTTGCTTCTTACCTAAATCTATTAGTTTCTTCATTTAGGTGGGTGGAATTTTTCTATTCCGTACATATCTCTTACTGAACTTTTTGGAATAAATAAAATGTTTAGAGTCTTTGTAATAGCAATTAGTATCTTTATTACATTAGCTAAAGCTTATTTGTTTCTGTTCATTCCTATCACAACAAGATGGACTTTACCTAGGATGAGAATGGATCAATTATTAAATCTTGGATGGAAATTTCTTTTACCTATTTCTCTAGGTAATCTATTATTGGCAACTTCTTTTCAACTTGTTTCACTATAAAGTAGAAATAAAAATAAGAAATGAAGAGAAAACAATAATGAATATTCTATATTTCTAACTTATCTCACCCAAGAAACATAAACATAAATCTTATTGATGGATATCTAAAATATGTTACCTATGGTTACTGGGTTCATGAATTATGGCAAACAAACAATACGAGCCGCAAGGTACATTGGACAAAGTTTCGTAATTACCTTATCCCATACAAATTGTTTACCTGTAACTATTCAATATCCTTATGAAAAATCAATCATATCAGAGCGTTTTCGTGGTCGAATCCACTTTGAATTTGATAAATGTATTGCTTGTGAAGTATGTGTCCGCGTATGTCCAATAGACCTTCCTATTGTTGATTGGAAATTGGAAAAAGATATTAAGAAAAAACAGCTGCTTCATTATAGTATTTATTTTGGTGTCTGTATATTTTGCGGTAACTGTGTCGAGTATTGTCCAACAAACTGTTTATCAATGACTGAAGAATATGAACTTTCCACTTATGATCGTCACGAATTGAATTATAATCAAATTTCTTTAGGTCGGTGACCAGTTTCAATAATTGGAGATTATACAATTCAAACAGTTATGGATTCAACAAATCAAATGAAAAAAGAAAAACCCCTTCCTTGGTTCAAGAACGATTACCAATTACTAAGCTTTGGTTTAGAATAAATTAGAATAAAGTAGGATTAGCCAAAGAATTTTATTTTATCTATCTAATGATATCCATTTTTTTTCATTCTTTTTCATTCAATTAGAAAGGTATCATATAAAAAAATAGTTCCTTTACTGAATCCTTAGTAAGGTCATGAAATATTTTGACTTATTTATTTATCTTTTATTTCAGAATGGATTTACCTGGACCAATACATGATATTCTTGTAGTATTTCTGGGATCAGTTATTATATTAGTAGGTCTGGGAGTAGTATTACTTACCAATCCCATTGATTCTGCCTTTTCATTGGGATTGGTTCTCATTTGTATATCCTTATTCTATATTTCATTGAATTCCTATTTTGTAGCTGCCGCGCAGTTCCTTATTTATGTGGGAGCCATAAATGTATTAATCATATTTGCTGTGATGTTCATGAACGGTTCAGAATATTCCAATGATTCCTATTTGTGGACCATTTGAGATAGAATCACTTCATTGGTTTGCACAAGTATCTTTTTTTTTCATTAATGACTACTATCCCAAATACGTCATGGTACGGAATTCTTCGGACTACAAGATCCAATCAGATTATAGAAAAGGACTTAATAAGTAACGTTCAACAAATTGGGATTCATTTATCCACAGATTTTTATCTTCCTTTTGAACTCATTTCTATAATTCTTTTAGTTTCTTTGATAGGTGCAATTACTATGGCTCGTCAATAATCTAATATCAAGAATCTAGTCTAATAAGAACTTCATTCTTGAAATTTCAAGGATGAAAATGGATTGAATCTCAATCTACTGTGAATATATTCTTTTGTTCTGTAATTCTTCTATTCTAGTCAACTGAATCGGTTTAATTTTTGTTCTCATATTGAAATGAATTGAGATAGATGAGGAATTTATCAATGATGTTAGAACATGTACTTTGTCTAAGTGTTTATTTATTTTCTATCGGTATCTATGGACTGATCACAAGCCGAAGCATGGTTAGAGCACTTATGTATCTTGAGCTTATACTGAATTCGGTGAATATAAATCTCGTCACATTTTCCGATATATTTGATAGTCGACAATTAAAGGGATAAATTTTTGCAATCTTTGTTATAGCCATTGCAGCTGCTGAAGCAGCTATTGGGCTAGCTATTGTTTCGTCGATCCATCGTAACAGAAAATCAACTCGTATCAATCAATCGAATTTGCTGAAGAATTAGTCCTTATTCTTCTATTTTCCCATATAAATAAAAACATAAGACTTTTAAAATATTCTAAATAGAATCTAATAGAATTAGAATTCAATAGAATATTCTATTCATATTATTTTCTTATTTATTTTCTTATATTTTTTCATATAGATTTATGATTTAGAGTTACTAACCTAATAACAAATGTATTCATCTGATATATAATACTGATATATAATATATTATCATATCCTGAATTATATTTCTATATTCTATTCTATTTCTAAAATACTAAAATATTAGATTTCTATATCTATATAGATATATAGTAAAATTAAAATGAATTGAATTTGTAAACTCATATTCTCATATTTAATGGTTATTGAAATGGAAATCAAAGTATCTTGGCCCTTTATCATAAACAGATTAAAAAATAGATTAATTCTTAAGATTTTTATAAATCATTGATTCGTCTGGTGTCTACAATAAAAATATATGATTTATTTCATTTTCTTATTTTACCAGATTGAAAATCTTTTGTGTTCAAAATTGGAATTTATAGACCCAATGTCACATTCAGTAAAGATTTATGATACATGTATAGGATGTACCCAATGTGTTCGAGCTTGTCCCACGGATGTATTGGAAATGATACCTTGGGACGGATGTAAAGCTAAGCAAATAGCTTCTGCCCCAAGAACCGAAGATTGTGTAGGTTGTAAAAGATGTGAATCCGCTTGTCCAACGGATTTTTTGAGTGTCCGTGTTTATTTATGGCATGAAACAACTCGCAGCATGGGTCTTTCCTATTGATATTTGACAAAAAACTCCACTTGAATCAGTTGATTCCTCTTTACTGACAAAAGCCCGTACTCGAGAAAAGAAAATATATTATTCTTCTCCCGAGCACGGGCTTTTCTGGTCTAATTTTATCTTGCCTTTATCACGAGTTATTTTCCTTGGTTAACAATACTTCTTGTTTTGCCCATATTCGCGGGTTCTTCAATTGTCTTTTTCCCTCATAGGGGAAATAAGGTTATAGGTGGTACACTCTATGTATATGTATACTAGAGCTCCTTTAACCCAATTGAAGGAGGATTTGAAATGGATCAATCTTTTTGATTTTCACTGGAGACTGGGAATCGATGGACTTTCCATAGGACCCATTTTACTGACAGGATTTATCACTACTTTAGCTACTTTAGCAGCTTGGCCAGTTACTCGAAATCCGCGATTTTTCTATTTCTTGATGTTAGCAATGTATAGTGGCCAAATAGGATCATTTTCTTCTCGAGACCTTTTACTTTTTTTCATCATGTGGGAATTAGAATTAATTCCTGTTTATTTACTTTTATCCATGTGGGGAGGAAAAAAACGCCTGTACTTGGCTACAAAGTTTATTTTGTGCACTGCCGGAGGTTCCATTTTTCTCTTAATAGGAGTTCTAGGTATAGGTTTATATGGTTCCAATGAACCAACATTATATTTAGAAAAATTAGCTAATCAATCGTATTCTGCAGCATTAGAAATAATACTATATTTTGGTTTTCTTATTGCTTATGCTGTCAAATCGCCGATGATACCCCTACATACATGGTTACCAGATACCCACGGAGAAGCACATTACAGTACATGTATGCTTTTAGCTGGAATCTTATTAAAGATGGGAGCATATGGATTGATTCGGATCAATATGGAATTATTAGCTCACGCTCATTCTAGATTATCTCCCTGGTTGGTGATAGTAGGAACAATACAAATCATTTATGCAGCTTCAACCTCTCTTGGTTAACGCAATTAAAAAAAAAAGTGTTGCTTATTCTTCCGTATCTCACATGGGTTTCCCTAATTATAGGAATTGGTTCTATAACTGGCATGGGACTTAATGGAGCCATTTTACAAAGACTTTCTCATGGATTGATTGGTGCTGCACTTTTTTTCTTAGCAGGAACAAGTTGTGATAGAATATGTTTTTTTTATCTCGAAGAGATGGGGGGATATCTATCCCAATGCCAAAAATCTTTACCATGTTTAGTAGTTTCTCGATGGCTTCTCTTGCATTGCCAGGAATGAGTGGTTTTGTTGCAGAATTCTTAGTCTTTTTTGGAATAATTACCAGCCGAAAATATCTTTTCATGCCAAAAATTTTGATTACTTTTGTAATGGCAATTAGAATGATATTAACTCCTATTTTTTTATTATCTATGTTACGTCAGATTTTCTATGGATAAAAGCTATTCAATATTCCAAATTCGAATTTTTTTGATTCTGGACCACGAGAACTATTTGTTTCGATCTGTATCTTTCTACCTGTAATAGGAATTGGTATTTATCCTGATTTCGTTCTCCCGTTATCGGTTGACAAGGTACAAGTTCTATTATCTAATTATTTTTATAGATACTCATTGTTTTTTATATTTCATATTAAATGAAATGAATTTCATTAATTGAAAAGAAAGTCTTAGAATTCTTTGACTTTCATATTTTAACGATTCTTCGTTGTTACAATGAAAAAAAAGGAAGGGTGAATTAAAATTTTAATGAGATACATCTAAAGTTTTTAGTTTTTGAGAACCATTTGAATAATTCCTCTATTTAAAAGGTTCTCAAAAACTTGCACAAAATTTCATTGTGTATCAGACGATTTTTTTATGTATTCTTTATGTAGTTTATTTTATTCAATTAGATAGTAATTGGAATGAACCATAACTATGGAACCCGATTCCTAATATATTGATCCCAAAATAGCATATCCAAATTAGGAGAAATCCTATAGAAGCTACAAATGCCGAATTTGTACCTTGATCTTGCAATTTTGAATTTTTTCTAGTAT